TAATACGTAATCGATCGAACATTACTTGAAAACGGTGTTTCTGTTCAGAAACGAAATGTTCCAAATGTTCTTGGAAATTCTTGCTCCCATTGGACCATTTGTATCTATATGCATTAGGATCCCGATTCATGGATCTCTCGGTTCGAGAAATAAGAGGATCGAACCACTTCTTCTGACTCTTTTTCAAATTGGATAAATGTTGGTTGATCGTATATTTTATTATAGTTAGATGATTCAGAGTATCATTTCCTATTTGATGCCTTTGAATTCCATATTCGAAGTTGCGATCGGATCGATTCATTAAAAAGAATCGATTCGATATATTTCTTATGTACCCATAGGTGCTATATTGGATTTGAATCAGATTTCGGATCAATCTATATTGATTGACCGCCTCCATTATGTTGTTGTTAGCAAATACCACTATTTTTGGTTTTGGATCTTCCAAATCGGAGATCCGGACCGATTTTTTTCTGATCCTTCGATAAAAAGATTCATTCTCTTCATAAAAAATAGGAGGTAGAACCAATAAAGATTTCTTTTTCGATTCATCCCTGGAGTTGAATACCTCATTCAATAATTTTTTTGGATCCAATCCGTAGGAATCGATAGACAAGGCAAATCCCTTATGATACACCAAACCCGGCTCGGTTATTGATAGAGTGAATAGATCTGCCATTTCTTGAAATCTCTCTTCTGATTCAAAATCTTGGTATCCCCCCTTGTTCCGGTCATGGAATAGATGAAATAAATCAAAAAATGCATTTTCGTTCAAGAATGAAATCTTATTGGAACTGTCCATATCCGGTTCATCCTTCGGAACCATATCACATCCCGGATCTGATGAAATAGGATGAATTGAGACGGTATTTTGTAAATACGTAATTATCTTGAATATATCAACTATTTCTTTATTTTCCGATCGCCTGGAAGGGACAAAAGAAACACCTTCTTGTTTCTTCAACAATTTCTGATCTCTAGTCGACCTCTCAGTAGGATTCGAACCCAGATGAAGTTCTGACCATCTATCAGAGAAAAAAGAACGAATTGATCTTGTAGGATTCCCAAGAAATTCTTCGATTTCTTCCGGAAGCAGATGATTATTCATCTGCTTCTCACGTTCCGTGAATAGCCGGGACATTGAGGAATATCCAGAAAGGCATTTCGGGAATCGATCTGATTCTATCTCTGTTCGTTCCGTTTGAAGAAAGGAAGGATCCAAAAGAATCGATCTTTCTTTTAGTTGCTGAATCTCTGTTTGATTAATCAATGTGTGATATTCCGAATCCTCATTACTAATGGAATCGAAAGGATCTCTGGATTGATCAGAAGATCCTTTCAATTGGCTAGAATCCGTTACTTGAAAGAAAATAGATCTTGTGGAATCATATTGAATATTTGACGATACATTCCGTACCTTGCTAAAAAACCGATCCTTGTTTACCAACCACACATTGTCTAACCAAATCAAATCCTCTCTCGAGACGTTCCTCAAAAAATCCGATTTGTGCTGATTCTTCCCCCAACTAACGAAGAGATCTTGGCGGAATTGCCACATATGAAATTGAGCACAATTTTGAAAAAAAATACCCCACTTGTTTCTCGAGAAGAGATGGGAAACATGCTCAATATCGTTTGATTGAATAGTTGCCTCAGCTCCTTGTTGTTTGAAGAAACCCTCCACCTCAATTGGTCTTTTTTCATGAAAAGCAGACATGAGATAACAAATCAAGTGTTTCACTAAGATTTCGAATAGCTGTCCCGAATTCAAGTTGATTATGTTTCGCTTCTTACTCGGAGAAAGGCGATCAAAGAATTTCCAATCATGGTCCTTGCGGATCGGATCATCCGTATAGGATACAAAAAGAAACTCCAGATATTTGATATCTTTCTCTTTGAATGAGATCTCAATTCCAGCTACGGTTTCATTAGATATCTTACAACTAGAATCCCTCTTTTTTCCGATCTGGTTCCTCCACCGCCGCGAACCCCAGTTAGATTCAGGCATGATACGCTTTTTAGTTATTGGGAGAACCCAAGTACTCTCTTTCGGATCCATGAAACAACTCTCAGAGATCTTTTTCCCTTTTTGAAGATACAGGAGCGAAACAATCAACCTATTGAGATTGGAAGACCAAAAAGATTCTTTCTCTTTCAATGTATAATTTTTGGGTCCAATGGAATTCATAGGTATAGGAAGAAGCCCCATCAAATAGAGATTTTTTCTTTCGACCCTATTTCGATTGTTAGTACGATATATAAGGACCACTACTACAAGCAGTACTACACCCTTGATCGTGAAATATCGAGTGCTTGTTGAACCCTGTGAATCACGTGAAAGTAGGACAGTCCAAATTCGGGGGTCAAAGAGTCTCATAAAGCGCTCTTGGTGGAAAAAAATGGGAGTGAAAGATCCCACCGAATCGAATTTGGTCCATGAATCTAAGAAATAGTGAGAATTCTTGATCTCTCTCAATTCGAAGATCCAGGATTTGAATTGATGTCCTCTCATTGATTCCTCCTAAGGAATCCAATTCAATTGGAATTGGGTCATTCACAATGTACAATGACCCCCGCGAAGCATCCATGGCTGAATGGTTAAAGCGCCCAACTCATAATTGGCGAATTCGTAGGTTCAATTCCTGCTGGATGCAGGCCAACGGGAATATTCAATAAGTCTATTGGAATTGGCTCTGTATCAATGGAATCTCATCATCCATACATAACGAATTGGTATGGTATATTCATACCAACCATAACATATGAAGAGTAAGAACTAGAATTCTTATCGATACTGGAACTCGTGGGGAAGAAAGTGGATTTATGGATGGAATCAAATATGCAGTCTTTACAGAAAAGAGTATTCGGTTATTGGGGAACAATCAATATACTTCTAATGTCGAATCAGGATCAACTAGGACAGAAATAAAGCATTGGGTCGAACTCTTCTTTGGCGTCAAAGTAATAGCTATAAATAGTCATCGACTCCCGGGAAAGGGTAGAAGAATGGGACCTATTATGGGAAATGCATTACAGACGTATGATCATTACGCTTCAACCGGGTTATTCTATTCTACCTCTTATAGAGAAAAGAACTTCAGTCAAAAAAAAAAAAAGGAGTAATCGGCCGTGACCCGTTCACTAAAAAAAAATCCTTTTGTAGATAATCATTTATTGGCAAAAATGGAGAAGCTCAACATGAGAGAGGAAAAAGAGATAATAGGAACTTGGTCCCGGGCATCTACCATTATACCCACAATGATCGGCAATACAATTGCCGTTCATAATGGAAAGGCACATATACCTATTTATATAACAGATCGTATGGTGGGTCACAAATTGGGAGAATTCGCACCTACTCTGACTTTCCGGGGACATGCGAGAAACGATACTAGATCTCTCCTTTAATAAAATAAAAATAATAAAATAAAAAACAAAATAAAAGTAGGTGCTCGTCGTTCATTGGTGGGAGGTGAACCTTATGTCAAAGTGGAGAAAGTGGAAGAAGACCTTGAAAAAGCAGAAGATGAAGAGGAGCTCGAGCACACAAGTACAAGCTTTAGCTCAACATGTATCTATGTCTGCTCACAAAGCACGAAGAGTCATTGATCAGATTCGTGGACATTCCTATGAGAAAACACTTATGTTACTGGAACTCATGCCTTATCGAGCATTTTATCCCATTTTTAAACTGGTTTATTCTGCAGCAGCAAATGCTAGTCACAATAAAAGTTTCAACGAAGCTGATTCAGTCATTAGTAAAGCCGAAGTCCATGGGGGTACTATCGTGAAAAAGTTCAAACCCCGGGCTAGAGGACGTAGTTATCCAATAGAAAGACTCGCTTGTCATATAATTATTGTATTGAAGGATAGATCTAAAAAGAAAACGGATCAGGATATATTTTTAGAAACAAAAAATGTATGGAGAGATCCTATAATAGAAAGATATATAGAGAAAGAAAGAGAGAGAGAAAAAAAAGATGGGTCAAAAAATAAATCCACTTGGTTTCCGACTTGGGGAAACCCAAAGTTATCGTTCCCTTTGGTTCGCACAACCAAAAAGTTATTACATAGGTCTACAGGAAGATGAAAAAATACGGGATTGTATCAAGATATATTTACAAAAAAATAGAAGAATATCCTCAAGTTTCGAAGGAATTGGAATTGCACATATAGAGATTCAAAAAAAAATGGATCTGATCCAGGTCATAATCTATATTGGATTCCAAAACTTGTTAATAGAAGGCCAAACACGAGGAATCAAAGAATTACAGATCAATGTACAAAAGGGGTTTCATTCTGTGAACCGGAAACTTAACATTGCTATTACAAGAGTTGCAAAACCTTATGGACAACCTAATATTCTTGCAGAATATATAGCTCTACAATTAAAGAATCGAGTTTCGTTTCGAAAGGCAATGAAAAAAGCTATTGAATTAACTGAAGAAGCAGACACAAAAGGAATTCAAGTGGAAATTGCAGGGCGTATCGACGGAAAAGAAATTGCACGTGTCGAATGGATCAGAGAAGGTAGGGTTCCCCTACAAACCATTCGAGCTAAAATTGATCATTGTTCCTATCCAGTTCAAACCGCCTATGGAATATTGGGCATCAAAATTTGGATATTTGTAGACGACAAATAATGGTCCCTCCTTTGCTTGCCATTCTATTCCGCGATAGAACAAAAACTACAAACTATTCCTTTTCACTTCAATAAAAAAAAAAATGAAAAATGAGCAATTCTAATTCTATAGGGTTGAATAAAAATTCGATTGACCATTTGGTAGAACTGCTATGCTTAGTGTGTGACTCGTTGGTTTTTTCTTTAGAGTTGGGATTCAAAAAAAAAAAACAGACCAGCCCCTAACTAATAACTATAAGAACTAGTAACCAACTCATTGCTTTGTATTATCGAGATCCAAGGAACCAGTCACTATATGATGTATCGATCATATAGTTGTAACAACTGAAATCTTTTTTTTTTTTTTTCCATAAAGGAAAAGTCCATTTATGGCTTGGAAAGGGAAAGGAAAATAGAAGGATGTGGGTAAATGGAAGGGCGAGAGAAAGAGAGAAGGAGAATCTCCATGATATATGATTCCAATATGTATGGTCTATCAATCACATCATTATCATAAAAAGCAGTGTGATAAAGCATCAATACTGATTCGTCCATAATTAGTAATTAGATGAATAAGGTTCATAAGAAAAATACAAATAATAAAGAGCCTCGAGTCAATAGAGACTGAGGAGATTGGCTCGGGAACGAATTTCATTAGGAGCTCCATTGCATAGTTCAGGCCTAGCCATTAATGAAAAGCTATGGGAACGACGGAACCTGTGACTGCAGAAGATTCTATTAAAAACAAATCCTAATGATTCATTGGGTGGGATGGCGGAATCAACCAGGAACCAATTGATTTATTCTGATAGGTCATAGGTTCAACCTACAAATGAAGAAAGTAAGGAAAGAGTCAATATTCGCCCGCGAAGCCATTATTGGATTGCAATATTTTGACGGATTCGGTAAAGGTCAAGAATTCATTTTCAAAAGAAAGGCATTATCCCATATAAATAGAAATATACGTCTAGCTATATATACAAGATAATATACAAGATATACGGATTGCTGTGTGACAGATTAAATATCAATAAATCCGTGTATTATTCATTAAATAAATACATGTGCATCTGTAATATTATTGAATCGTTTCATTCGCGAGGAGCTGGATGAGAAGAAACTCTCATGTCCGGTTCTGCAGTAGAGATGGTATTGAGAAAAAACCATCAACTAGAACCCCAAAAGAACCAGATTCCGTAAACAACATAGAGGAAGAATGAAGGGAATATCTTATCGAGGCAATCATATTTGTTTCGGTAAATACGCTCTTCAGGCACTTGAACCCGCTTGGATCACATCTAGACAAATAGAAGCAGGACGACGGGCAATGACACGGTATGCGCGCCGCGGTGGAAAAATATGGGTACGTATATTTCCCGACAAACCCGTTACAGTAAGACCTACCGAAACACGCATGGGTTCGGGGAAAGGATCTCCCGAATATTGGGTATCTGTCGTTAAACCAGGTCGAATACTTTATGAAATGGGCGGAATATCAGAAACTGTAGCCAGAGCAGCTATTTCAATAGCTGCGTCCAAAATGCCTATACGAACTCAATTCATTATCGCGTGATAGGTATTTGAAGGGTATTTGTGATGAAAAATACAATCGCAGATTTTTTGATTTCTGGGAAGACAATATTTCTCTCTTTTTCCTTTGCCCTTTGCATTGAAAGAGCAGATTCAAAAAATGATATGATTCAACCTCAGACCCATTTGAATGTAGCAGACAACAGCGGGGCTCGAGAATTGATGTGTATTCGAATCATAGGAGCTAGTAATCAGCGATATGCTCATATTGGTGACGTTATTGTTGCTGTAATCAAAGAAGCAGTGCCCAATATGCCTCTCGAAAGATCAGAAGTGATCAGAGCTGTAATTGTGCGTACATGTAAAGAACTCAAACGTGACAACGGTATGATAATACGATATGATGACAATGCAGCAGTTGTCATTGATCAAGAAGGAAATCCAAAAGGAACTCGAGTTTTTGGAGCGATCGCTCGGGAATTGAGACAGTTGAGTTTCACTAAAATAGTCTCATTAGCTCCTGAAGTCTTATAAATATATAAATACGAGTAGATGAGACCATAATAGAGTATGGAGTGTAGTAAGGTATCTGAAATAGATCACGTTAGTAGATTGTGTCTCACGCATATCCCTTTACTAATTCATAAATAAATAAAAAAAAAAAAGTGGAACATGTTGATTATATCAAAACTGTGAGGCACCAAGAATTCTAGTTCGTCATGGGTAGGGACACTATTGCCGATATAATAACTTCTATAAGAAATGCTAACATGGATAAAAAGGGAACGGTTCGAATAACATCTACTAATATCACCGAAAACATTGTTAAAATACTTCTACGAGAAGGGTTTATTGAAAACGTTAGGAAACATCGGGAAAACAACAAATATTTTTTGGTTTCAACCCTGCGACATAGAAGGAATAGGAAGGGAACATATCGAAATATTTTAAAGCGTATCAGTCGACCCGGTCTACGAATCTATTCCAACTATCAACGAATTCCTAGGATTTTAGGTGGAATGGGTATCGTAATTCTTTCTACTTCTCGAGGTATAATGACAGATCGAGAAGCTCGACTAGAAGGAATTGGGGGAGAAATTTTGTATTATATATGGTGATCCTTCTGGTATCCGAATTTGATCCGTAACTTGCTATTTGGAAAAAGAGAGGAAAGACGGATTGTCTACTATCACTCCTCCTCCATTAGTTGATACTTCAAGGGGGTTACCTGGAATGAAAGAACAAAAATTAATTCACGAAGGTTTAATTACTGAATCACTTCCCAATGGTATGTTCCGAGTTCGTTTAGATAATGAGGATCTGATTCTAGGTTATGTTTCGGGGAGGAT